CCAATATGCAAATTTATTGGTTCTGTCAACCTAGCTATATGTTGTGTATTGTCGACAATTTCTACATAAGGTGGTAAGATGATATCTCGAGCAGTTACATATCCAGGACCCCTAACACAAATAGACGCGTCACAAGTTCCATATAGATTACTTCTCAATACAATTTCTTTCATATTCATTATAATTTCGTGGGCCGATTCTTGAATACCCGTTAGACTAGAATATTCGTGGAAGACATTCTCGGATTTTACACGTGTGATACATGTTCCTTCTATTTCTCCAAGCAAAGCTCTTCGCATCGCAATGCCTATTGTGTCGGCTTGTCCTTTCATAAGTGGAGACAGAATAAATCGACCATAATAAAGGCGTTTACTGTCTGTTCTTGATTCAACACACTTCCACTGTAGTGTCCGAGTAGATACTGTTACTTTCTCTCGAACCATAGTAATAATATTTTTTTGATTAAATTATTTATTTCTCTTGTTTCTATTGAAATAGATTCACTGTTTATTTCTACACACGTCTTTTTTTCGGAGGTCTACAGCCATTATGTGGCATAGGGGTTACATCCCGTACAAAAGTTAATAGGATACCACTTCTACGAATAGCTCGTAATGCGGCGTCTCTTCCGAGACCGGGACCTTTTATCATGACTTCTGCTCGTTGCATACCTTGATCTACTACTGTACGAATAGCATTTGCTGCTGCAGTTTGAGCGGCAAAGGGTGTCCCTCTTCTCGTACCCTTGAATCCACAAGTACCGGCTGAGGACCAGGAAACCACCCGACCCCGTACATCTGTAACTGTGACAATGGTATTATTAAAACTTGCTTGAACATGAATAACTCCCTTTGGTATTTTACGTGCACTTTTACGTGTACCAATACGTACATTTCTACGTAAACCAGTTCTCGGTATAGCTTTTGCCATATTGTATCATCTCACAAATATTAGTCAGAAATATATGGATATATCCATTTTATGTCAAAACAGATTCTTTATTTGTACGCTGAGCCCTTTAGTGAATCTGATTATCCCTTTATCCTTGTCTTTGTTTATGTCTCGGGTTGGAACAAATTACTCTAATGCGCCCCCGTCTACGAATTAGACGACATTTTTCACAAATTTTACGAACAGAAGCTCTTATTTTCATATTTGTCATTCCTTATCTTAATTCTGAATCTACTTCTTGGTAGAAAATAAGTTTCTTGAAATTTTTAATCTCGAATCATATTGAATAAAAATCACCTAATCTTTCGAATCCTTGTTTCGGAGTCGATAAATTATACGTCCTCTGGTTGAATCATAACGACTTACTTCAATTTTGACTTTATCTCCGGGTAGTATCCGTATAAAACTACGCCGGATCTTTCCCGAAACATAACCTAGAATCAGATCCTCATTATCTAACCGAACCCGGAACATGCCATTGGGAAGCGATTCAGTAATTAAACCTTCATGAATCCATTTTTGTTCTTTCATTCCAGGTAAAGTCCCCTTGAGGTATCAACTAATGGAGGAGAAACGATATTAGACAACTCACCCCCTTTCTTTTTCTTTTTTTAATAGGAAGAGGTTTCGGATTTCATTTGGATATTAAATGGATTACCATATATAACATAAAATTTCTCCGCCGATTCCTTCTAGTCGAGCTTCCCGATCTGTCATTATACCTCGAGAAGTGGAAAGAATTACAATCCCCATTCCACCTAAAATTCTAGGAATTCGTTGAGAGTTAGAATAGATTCGTAGACCGGGTCGGCTGATCCGTTTTAAATTTAACAAATTTCTATAAGGTCTTTTCCTATTCCTGCTATGTTGCAGGGTTAAAACCAAAAAATTTTTGTTTTTTTCTCGATGTTTTCTGACGTTTTCGATAAAACCTTCTCGGAAAAGTATTTTAACAATATTTTCGGTAATATTAGTAGATGCTATGCGAACAACTCTTTTTCTATCCATATCAGCATTTCGTATAGAGGTTATTATCTCAGCAATAGTGTCTCTACCCATGATGAACTAAAACTTTTGGCGTCTCAAAAAAGGATATAATTAACATGTTTTTCTTTTTTTTTTTTTTATTGGTTTATGAATATAAAATTTTCAAGGTATATGCGCGAAACACAAGCTACGAATTAATCTAGTTCTTAATCTATTTCCCTTTCCCTTCAAATACCCCAAAGATTTAGATCTCTTTTTTTATAATACTTCGGGAGCTAATGAAACTATTTTAGTAAAATTTAATTGTCTCAATTCGCGGGGGATTGCCCCAAAAATTCGAGTTCCTTTTGGATTTCCTTCTTGATCAATCACAACTGCAGCATTGTCATCATATCGTATTATCATACCGCTGTCACGTTTAAGTTCTTTACAGGTACGAACAATTACAGCTCTGACTACTTCTGATTTTTCTAGGGGCATATTTGGTACTGCTTCTTTGATCACAGCAACAATAACGTCACCAATATGAGCATATCGGCGATTACTAGCTCCTATGATTCGAATACACATCAATTTTCGAGCCCCGCTGTTATCCGCTACATTTAAATGGGTCTGTGGTTGAATCATATAAATTTTTGAATCTATTCTTCCAATGCAAAGGATGAAGAAAATAAAAGAAATATTGTTTGTCTAAGTCTAAAAAAGAAATAGGTGATTTTGGTTGATCCCCAAGACCCATTTCTGTACGTTCTACATTTTTATCCCGAAATAATAAATTGAGTTCGTATAGGCATTTTGGATGCTGCTATTAAAATAGCCCTTTTAGCTATATTTTCGGTTACTCCACCCATTTCATATAGTATTCGCCCCGGTTTAACAACAGCTACCCAATATTCAGGGGATCCTTTCCCCGAACCCATACGTGTTTCAGCAGGTCTTACTGTAACTGGTTTATCTGGAAAGAGACGGACCCATATTTTTCCACCACGGCGTGCATTTCGTGTCATTGCCCGGCGACCTGCTTCGATTTGTCTCGATGTGATCCAAGCGGGTTCAAGTGCCTGAAGAGCATATTTACCGAAACAAATATGATTACCTCGATAAGACATTCCCTTCATTCTTCCTCTGTGTTGTTTACGGAATCTAGTTCTTTTGGGGTTATAGTTGATGGTTGTTTCCAAATTCCATCTCTACTACAGAGCTGGACGTGAGGGTTTCTTCTCATCCAGCTCCTCGCGAATAAAAGGATTCGAAATAGAATTTCAATTAATTTGAATAGCTATTAGAACATTTTTAGAAAAATTTTATTTTTTTCTAACGTCCTAATAAATCTTTATTGTCTTTTGTCCTTTATACGAGTTTACCAATTAAAAAAATAAGGTTTTCGCGGGCGAATATTTACTCTTGCAATCTCTATTTGAGTCCTAGCACTTGTTCGTCACTTTTCCGAATAGATGAATTGGTTTCCGGTTAATTTCGCCATCCTAACTAGTGAATTATTAAGATTCGTTTCTTTAATAAAAAATTTTGCATTCACAGGTTCCTTCGTTTCCACCACTTCGTACTAAATGATTAGGTCAGAATTCTACAACGGAGCTCATAATCCAATTTATTCTTGAGTCAACCTTCTTAGTCTTTATTGACTCGAAGCTCTTGAGTTTTTTCTTTTCTTCTCTAAGAAAGAAATTCATGAAATATTTCATTATGTATGAATCAATTAGTATTGATGCTTTATTACACTGTCTTTTATGAGATGACTCATAGACCTTCCATATTGGAATTCTATATCATTGATATTTTTTTCTCTCTTTCTCTCATCCTTCCATTTATCCACACCTTTTTTCTGTAATTTTTCTTTAAATTTAAAAAAGTTCAAGTTTAATTATTTCAGTTGCTACAAAGATATGACTGATTTAACATATCTTGACTGGTTCTTTAGATCCAGATAATATGAAGTGATGAATCGGTTTTCATACTATCGGGCCGGTCTTTTGTAACCCTAACCCTAAAAAAAACCAACGAGTCACACACTAAGCATAGCAATTATATCAAAAAGTCAATTGAATTTTTATTCAACCCCATAGAATTAAGAATTAGTTTGATAGAAGGAAAAAACAAGGAAAGTTTTATTATTCCTCTTCCTTGTCTATAAAAATCCAAATTTTGATGCCCAAGACCCCATAGATAGTCCGAACTGTATAGGAACAATAATCTATTTTAGCTCGAATGGTTTGTAGGGGAACCCTGCCCTCTCTGATCCATTCGACACGGGCAATTTCTTTTCCGTCGATACGCCCTGCAATTTGTACTTGAATTCCTTTTGTATCCGCTTGTTCAGTTAATTCAATAGCCTTTTTCATTGCTTTTCGAAATGAAACTCTATTCTTTAATTGTCCGGCTATAAATTCTGCAAGAATATTAGGGTTTCCATAAGGCTTTGCAATTCTTGTGATAGCAATGTTAAGTTTTCGGTTCACATAATGAAATTTTTTTTGTAGATTTATCTGTAATTCTTCGACCCCTCGCGGTCTACTTTCTATTAATAACTTAGGGAATCCCATAAAGATTATGACCTGGATCAAATCGATTCTTTTTTGAATCTCTATATGCGAAATTCCCTCCGCGCCGGAGGATATTCTCATATTCTTTTGAATATAATTTTTAATAAAGTCTCTTATTTTTTGATCTTCTTGTAGGTCCTCAGAATAATTTTTTGGTTTTGCAAACCAAAGGGAATGGTGACTTTGGGTTATACCAAGTCGGAAACCGAGTGGATTTATTTTTTGTCCCATACTACCTCACTATTATATACATCGCGATCTACCATAGTTGTATTTTTCCATCTAGGTTTTTTTAACGAATAGAAAGATACATCTTCATATTCATCTAAAGATGTATCTTTCACTACAATAGTTATATGACAGGTAGCTTTTTTTATCGCATAACTACGTCCTCGAGCTCGGGGTTTTAATTTCTTCACGGTAGTACCCTCGTTAACTTCAGCTTTAATAATTACTAAATTGTCTTCGGCGGAGCCCATAGTGTAACTAGCATTTGCTGCT